TTCATTATAATATAATAAACATAATAGCAAATGTTCAACCTTATAACTATAATTACTATACTATAATTCATAATTCAATATTCTTTTTATTTTTAGATTATTTATTATTATATTAATTTAATATAATTATATTTGAAATTAATATTATAAATTAATATTATTTAATATTGTTTGTTACTTTTTTATTACAAATATCAATAATATCTCTATTCTCCCTTCAACTATGAATACTCCCGCGGGAGTTTTATGAAAAAACCAAAGCCCCTTATCGGATTTGAACCGATGACTTACGCCTTACCATGGCGTTACTCTACCACTGAGTTAAAAGGGCCTGTTTGATTCAATTCCTGAATAAGCCACTAGTCACTATGTGTTTAGTGTATATCCATATTCTATGTTATATGTATATAAATACATCTTATACGTTATAATATATTTAAAACATAATAATATATTTAAAACATATAGCAGTTCACTCCGGAACGATAAATTGGATTTACATAATCAGTATAGGGTATACTTTTAAGTATAAGTAATAAGTAAAAAAAGGTTTATTGATATTGGATTTGATAAATATCAATGCAATGAATTGTTTGAAGACAGATCCTAATTGCCATCATAACGAAATTCATTTGATTGATACATGTACCTACCAATTCAACCTAGATCCAAAATATTTCATCGAATCATTAATAAAGCGATTCGGCTTGTCCCCCAAACCAAATTCTTAGAAAAAAAAAAAAATTTCAATTTTCATTTTAAGAAAAAAAGAAAATAGATTTATTTATGGTTTATTTCTGGAATTATAGAATGTCGATTAGAATGAACGATTCATGAATATAAATAATCGAAAAATTATATATAATCGTGAAAGATAGAAAGATCCTTTGCATTGAGTCATATGATTCCATTATATTGACAATTTCAAAAAACTATTCATACTATGATCATAGTATGATGGCGGTCGGGCAAGTATGCCCCCATCGTCTAGCGGTTCAGGACATCTCTCTTTCAAGGAGGCAGCGGGGATTCGACTTCCCCTGGGGGTAGGGTACTACGAAAGGAAGTTGATCATGGATTATCACTAACCCTGGATTGATTCTTCCCGGGTCGATGCCCGAGCGGTTAATGGGGACGGACTGTAAATTCGTTGGCAATATGTCTACGCTGGTTCAAATCCAGCTCGGCCCAATAATTCGCCGATCCGCCATGAAATAAATGATAACTCATTTGTTCTTCTTCAGAAATGCTCGATACCGATAGAAAAAATCAAAAGTTAAATTTTCTGATATTGATATATCTTATCCTTACCGCTATCACTATTTATTTACTCTATTGCTTTTTTTTTTTCAACAAGCTTTGATCTTGCTAATGATCTAGATTCAGATCAAGATCTGGAAGTGTAAAGTCTAAGGAAAAGAGTAAAGAAAAAAAACTTTTTCATTGAAAGATTGATTATCCAATTGATTTGGAAATAACGAAAAGATTATTCGGAATCCATGCCGCTCTTGCTAAAGTGCATATCCATATCGAAAGTATTTGAATGAAATCATAAGAATATGTATACTGTACATTTTATTATGTTATTTCCCTGGGATTGTAGTTCAATTGGTCAGAGCACCGCCCTGTCAAGGCGGAAGCTACGGGTTCGAGCCCCGTCAGTCCCGCTGGATCCAAATCCAATAAAAAAATACAGCAATTCATCCTTCCATTTTTCTGTGAAAGGGAGTACAAACAGTAGAATTTCATTCCCAACAGGAATCCCTTTTATTTTTATTTTTTTTCATTTCTTCTATTGTTTGTTTGGGTTGGTTTAGAACCAATGGTAAGTGTAAAGGCGATTAGATGATACTTCATCAAATGATTGTCCAAAGAGGGCGGTAGGCTAGGTTATAGAAAAAAAAGGGTGGAAAAGAATAAAAATATAAATAAAAAGAAAGTAAAGGGATTTTGTATTGTATCAGGAATTGACTTTTGAATTCATTCGGTATAGATAAAAGATCTTCCTATGTTATACTATTCAATTCTTGACGATGAATCCATTTGTCCGATATTGTTATTCATGATATTGATCCGATTCGATTATATCGAGATATAATTCATCCCGTTGAATTTACAGACAAAAGATTTATAATCTCTATGGGATTAAATCCCGAGTTATTGCGAATTAAAGAAAAATGAAACGATGAAATTATGGAAGTAAATATTCTAGCATTTATTGCTACTGCACTGTTCATTCTAGTTCCTACTGCTTTTTTACTTATAATATACGTAAAAACAGTAAGTCAAAGTGATTAATTTGAATTAAACTTGTGACTTTTTAGTTCTTATCAAGGATTCCAATTTCGCGTTTTAAATGAAATGAGCGAACTAGAATCAGCAGTATTCTATGAGATACTATCTAGTATGGTAGAAAAAAGATTTTTCTACCATACTATACTAGTATTGTTATTGTACTATATAAAGTTTGCTCTATGAAGATACAGGTTAATTTAATATA